TTAAAAATACCAGTGTAAGCGAGGACCCGCTTATAAATGATAAAGATAAAAACATTCATCGTTGGGGTGATAGTGAGAGTTCGAGTTACAGTAATGTTGATCATTTAGTTGACGTCAGGGCCATTCGGAATTTCATCTCTGATGACACCTTTTTTGTTAGGGATAGTAATAGGCACGGTTATTCCATATATTTTGATATGGAAAATCAAATTTTGGAGATTGACAACGATCATTCTTTTCTGAGTGAACTAGAAAGGTCTTTTTATAGTTTTCGTAATTATAATTATAGGAATAATGGATCGAAAAGGGACGATCCCGATTATGATCGTTCCATGCATGATACTAAATCTAGTTGGAATAATCACATTAATAATTGCGTTGATTCTTATCTTCATTCTCAAATTTGTATCGACAGTCATGTTTTAAGTAGTAGTGAAAATTACAGTGACAGTTACATTTATACTTACATTTGTGGTGAAAGTGGAAATAGTAGTGAAAGCGAGAGTTCCAATAGAAAAACTAGCCCGAATGGTAGTCATTTAACTAGAAGTCGAAGAGAAAGTTCTAATGATCTCGAAGTAACTCAAAAATACAGGCATTTGTGGATTCAATGCGAAAATTGTTATGGATTAAATTATAAGAAAATTTTGAAGTCAAAAATAAATATTTGTGAACAATGCGGATATCATTTGAAAATGAGTAGTTCAGATAGAATCGAACTTTCGGTTGATCCAGGTACTTGGGATCCGATGGATGACGACATGGTCTCTCTGGATCCCATTGAATTTCATTCAGAAGAGGAACCTTATAAAAATCGTATTGATTCTTATCAAAGAAAGACAGGATTGACGGAGGCTGTTCAAACAGGTACAGGTCAACTAAATGGGATTCCCATCGCAATTGGGGTTATGGATTTTCAGTTTATGGGGGGTAGTATGGGATCCGTAGTAGGCGAGAAAATCACCCGTTTGATCGAGTATGCTAGCACTAAATTTTTACCTCTTATTCTAGTGTGTGCTTCTGGAGGAGCACGCATGCAAGAGGGAAGTTTGAGCTTAATGCAAATGGCTAAAATATCTTCTGCTTTATATGATTATCAATCAAATAAACGGTTATTCTATGTATCAATTCTTACATCTCCTACTACTGGTGGAGTGACAGCTAGTTTTGGTATGTTGGGGGATATCATTATTGCCGAACCGAATGCCTATATTGCATTTGCGGGTAAAAGAGTAATTGAACAAACATTGAATAAGGCAGTACCTGAAGGTTCACAAGCGGCTGAATATTTATTCCATAAGGGCTTATTCGATCCAATCGTACCACGTAATCCTTTAAAAGGTGTTCTGAGTGAGTTATTTCAGCTTCACGCTTTTTGTCCTTTGAATAAAAATTCAATCAAGTAGGTTCTTAAGTGAAATTTTGATTGTGATGAACAATTAGTTAGTTTATCAGAATCAAAATAAAACAAAACCCGAAAAATGGACTTTTCTTTGGTGACATAAGATTTAATTGTAGAAAGAATCATGCGAATAATTATTTTTTTTTACCGATATTACTGATTAGTAAACCTCTATCAACAAAACAACATAAAAAGCGAATTCTTCCTTAGAATTAGGAGGCAAGGCAAATAAAACGAATTTCATGGTCCCCTCTTTCATCTTTCTATATATCCCAAGAAGCCCGTTTTTTCTAAGAATCCCTGCTGTTGGATCGGATTCTAACGAATTTTTCGGGAATTTTTAAGAAACTCTTTCTTTATTAAAAAAGAAATTAGAAGAGAAGAACAATAGAAAAAGAAAAATAAAAAAAGTAAGAATAATAAAGAAAGTGGATTATCATACATCTATTTCATGTAGAAAGATGAATAAGTCCGTTTATTTAGTTCTACATTCCTTGCACTTATTAGATATACTTACTTAGATATACTTAGTATAGATACTTAGTATACTTATACACGAATTAGAATATGACTTATAATTATTATAAGATATCTTTATAATAATAACAGGTACAAATATTAAATCGAGGTACCCTTTCTATGACAATTCTCAACAACTTACCCTCTATTTTTGTGCCTTTAGTGGGCCTAGTATTTCCGGCAATTGCAATGGCTTCTTTATCTCTTCATGTTCAAAAAAATAAGATTTTTTAAGTCCGACGTGGTCAAATCTCCTCTAGTTTTTTTTTCAAGACTTAGCGGAACACGCATATCCATTTAGTAGAATATTGTATAACAATAAAAGGTGGCTTTCTCCGAACATAAATGAAAGAGCTCTTATGCATGCATAAACATGATATATGGGTAAATGAATTCTATCTATTTTCAAAAATAGGTTCGGGTTCGGATCCGAGCTCATGTCTGAAATTTAAGTCAATGTATCTATATGTATGTAGCTATCTATAGGGAATCCTAGGAGGGGGCTGTTCTTATTTTATTATATCTAACTAATTTGATGAATTACTGCTAAAAGTTCACATCAGAATAGTACTAGTTGATGAGAGTTACTTCGGAAACAAAAAAAGTCAAGTCAAATTGATTTTGGTTATTCCCTCAATTCCAATAAAATGCAACTGGATCTAGTATGTATGAGTTGGCGATCAGAATATATATGGATAGAATTTATAGCAGGATCTCGCAAAACAAGTAATTTTTGCTGGGCCTTTATCCTTTTTTTAGGTTCATTAGGATTCTTATTGGTTGGAATTTCTAGTTATCTTGATAGGAATTTGATATCTTTATTTCCGTCTCAGCAAATCAATTTTTTCCCACAAGGGATCGTGATGTCTTTCTATGGGATCGCGGGTCTCTTTATTAGTTCCTATTTGTGGTGCACAATTACATGGAATGTGGGTAGCGGTTATGATCGATTTGATATAAAAGAAGGAATAGTGTGTATTTTTCGTTGGGGATTTCCTGGAAAAAATCGCCGCATCTTTCTACGATTCCTTATGAAAGATATTCAGTCCATCAGAATAGAAGTTAAAGAGGGTATTTATGCTCGTCGTGTCCTTTATATGGAAATCAGAGGCCTGGGGGCTATTCCCTTGACTCGTACTGATGAGAATTTGACTCCGCGAGAAATTGAGCAAAAGGCTGCTGAATTGGCCTATTTCTTGCGTGTACCAATTGAAGCATTTTGAAAAATGAACTGAAGAATAAATGCTTTCTCAGCAGGAGGACCAAACCCAAGAACCCTCTTTTTTATATAGCAAAACTTACTTAATTGAAGTTTCTTCAGAACGCCCAGTCGGGCCAAAGCAAGGCAAACGTGTATGGAACAGCCATAACATAAAACGAAACCGTTTTTGTCGGCAAAAAACTAGTTTTTTTGCGTATGGAAATCCCCACTCAATTCAATTCAGTAACAAAAGAAGTAACAAATCGAAATAATAGATTGATCTTATATATCAAAACATTTCGGAATAAAAAATTTCGCTTTTTTTTTATTTTCAATATTTTGAATTGATACGTTAGATATGGATAGATCATATCTTGCAAATTCTCTCTATTTTCTTTTGTCAATCGACCCTTTTTATCCTTTCTTTTGTCTTTCTTAATGACTAAACTATTGAATCTCTTATAATGATAACTTTTCTTTCTTTTTTTGCCACTCGTTTTTGATCATCACAATATTCTTCAGAAAATTCTCTCAAATATTCCTGGACTATGCTCTGGGTAGCCAGCGAAAATGTTTTTCGAAATATTTTCGATTATTTTTCTTAATAGAAAAGAAGTTCTTTCATTTCGAAATCTGAATAATATTCATTCTTTGAATCTTTTGGGCATTCATCGAAGGGGGGCACTTGCTTCGAATATTTGATCAATTGAGATATCTGGAAACAATATTTTTTGCTTATTTCTTCATTCGAATTCGAAATAGATTCTTCTTCTATTTCTGTATTTTTTCTACACTGGATTCAAGGACTAACCGCTGAATCACAACTAAAAAACGGAGACTCTATTCATAGGCGCGATACCTTATAATAGAACTCATGCTTGATAGAAATATTAGATCGAATAGAGTCAACAAATGAGGTGGGTTCATTAACAATTCACAGATGAAAAAATGACAAAAAAGAACGCATCCATTACCCTTCGATATCTTTCATCTATAGTATTTTTAGTATTCTTGCCCTGGTGGATCTCTCTCTCATTTAATAAAAGTCTGGAATCTTGGATTACTAATTGGTGGAATACTAGGCAATCCGAAACTTTCTTGAATGATAGTCAAGAAAAGAGTATTCTAGAAAAATTCATAGAATTAGAGGAACTATTCCTCTTGGACGAAATGATAAAGGAATTCCCGGAAAGACATCTACAAAAGTGTCGTATAGGGCTCCACAAAGAAACAATCCAATTGATCAAGATGGACGACGACGATCATATCCATACGATTTTTCACTTCTCGACAAATATAATCTGTTTCGTTATTCTAAGTGGTTATTCTATTCTGGGTAATGAAGAACTTGTTATTCTTAACTCTTGGGTTCAAGAATTCCTATATAATTTAAGTGACACAATAAAAGCCTTTTCTATTCTTTTAGTAACTGATTTGTGTATCGGATTCCATTCGCCCCACGGTTGGGAATTAATGATTGGCTATGTATACAACGATTTTGGATTTGCTCAGAATGATCAAATTATATCTGGTCTTGTTTCCACTTTTCCAGTCATTCTAGATACAATTTTTAAATATTGGATTTTCCGTTATTTAAATCGTGTATCTCCGTCACTTGTAGTGATTTATCATTCAATAAATGACTGAAAAACGATTCACTGATCCAATTAGAATATTTCGTACTTTGTACATAAGCAACGCATTCAAAGTCGTACTTACCTTATTCTTTCTAACCATCTAGAGGATTACTCTTCTATTCCAGTAAAATTATTTCAGTAAATAGCAGAATCGTGGATAGGGAACTATACTAGTGACCTACCAAATTTTATTGTAGAAATTTTCGCGATCAACGATTGGACCATGCAAATTAGAAATACC